TATCCATGTAATGTCAAATTAATGTCAAAAGGGATAGGTTCCTTTTTTTATTTGGACGTTGGGTACTTTATATTTATCGAGTACCCCCTTTTTTTTATCAAAATTATCCTTGTCTTTGTTTATGTCTGGGGTTGGAACAAATTACTATAATTCGTCCTCGCCTACGAATCAGTCGACATTTTTCACAAATTTTGCGGACAGAGGCCCTTATTTTCATATGTGTCGTTCCTTAATTTAATCTTTTTTTTTTATTTGAAGAAAATAAAATTCTTTAAATAGTGAAAAACCTCTTAATCACTCTTAGCATTGTTTCAGAGTCAATAAATTATAGGATCTCTGGTTGAGGCATAATAACTGACTTCAATTTTGACGCTATTTACAACAAGTTATGTATTATTTAATTAAATATTAATTATGTATAATCCGTTTTGAACGATAATTGAAAATTTTATTTTCATTATCAAATCACGAGCATACCGTTGCAAAGTAATATTGTATCTCCAAAATCAGAAATTAAACTTTAATCCACGCGTTTTTGTTCTTTTAATTGTCTATTGGGGTAGCAAATAATGTGGGAGACGTAATCCCACATCTTCTCTTGTGTCAAAAATATGAGAGTTTATTTTATAATTGGGATAGCATAAAGCTTACCATATATAACACAAAATTTCTCCTCCGATTCCTTCTATTCGAGCCTCTCTGTCTGTCATTATACCTCGAGAAGTAGAAAGAATTACAATCCCCATTCCGCCTAAAATTCTCGGGATTCCTTGATAGTTAGAATAGATTCGTAGACCAGGCCGACTTATCTGTTTTAAATTTAAAATAATTCTATTTTGTCCCGTACTATTTTTTCTATGTCGTAGAGTTAAAACTAAAAAACGTTTGTTGTTTTCCAGATGTTTCCTCATGTTTTCAATAAAACCTTCTCGTAAAAGTATTTTAATAATGTTTTCACCGATTTTAGTATATGGTATTCGAACTGTTCTTTTTTTCTTCATGTCAGTATTTCGTATATAGGTTAATAAGTTACCAATAGTGTCTTTACTCATAATAAACTAAGATTCCAGTTGTTCCCGAATTTGTATATAAGCAACATGCTCTTTTTGAATTATTTGTTAAACATTTATGAATTATTAAAGGCATATACATGAGATACAAACAATCTACTAAATTAACTTAAATCTATTAATTTAATTGAAATACGATAAACTGTATTATGTCCTAATCTTATAATACTTCAGGTGCTAATGAAACTATTTTAGTGAAATTTAACTGTCTTAATTCCCGGGCAATTGCCCCAAAAATTCGAGTTCCCTTTGGATTTCCTTCTTGATCAATAACAACCGCAGCATTGTCATCATATCGTATTATCATACCATTTTTACGTTTGAGTTCTTTACAAGTACGGACAATTACGGCTCTGATCACTTCTGATCTTTCGAGTGGTGTATTTGGTATTGCTTCCTTGATTACAGCAACAACAACGTCTCCAATTTGAGCATATCGTCGATTACTAGTTCCTATAATTCGAATACACATCAATTTGCGGGCTCCGCTGTTATCCGCAACATTCAAATGGGTTTGAGCTTGAATCATATACTTTATATCTTTTGGGTTTGAGGTTGAATCATATAATTTATATCTTTTGGGTTTGAGGTTGAATCATATAATTTTTATATTTTGTTTCACTGCAAAAGTGAGGTAAAAAAAAAAGAAATATTGTTTAGTCAAAATAAAAAAACCTTAAAAATTTTTTTTAATCCTATTTCATTTGGTTCTACACCCCTATCCTGAAATAATGAATTGAGTTCGTATAGGCATTTTTGATGCCGCTATTGAAATAGCTTTTTTGGCTATATTTTCTGGTACTCCGCTCATTTCATAAAGTATTCTACCTGGTTTAATGACAGCTACCCAATATTCGGGGGATCCTTTTCCTGAACCCATACGTGTTTCTGTAGGTCTTACTGTAACGGGTTTGTCGGGGAATATACGTACCCAAATTTTTCCGCCACGGCGTGCGTTTCGGGTCATTCCTCGCCGTCCTGCTTCGATTTGTCTAGATGTGATCCAAGCAGGTTCAAGCGCTTGAAGGGCATATCGTCCAAAGCAAATACGATTACCTTGAAAAGATATTCCTTTCATTCTTCCTCTATGGTGTTTACGAAATCGGGTTCTTTTGGGGTTATAGTTGATGGTAATTTATTATTTCCATCTCTACTACGGAACTGGACATGATAGTTTCATCTCATCCAGCTCCTCGCGAATGAAACAAATATAATTATAAAATAAGATAGATCTATTGATATTTAATCAATAATATATGGAAACAATATATTAAATTATACAAGCCTTTGATAATCAATCTCTTATAAATTCACATTTTATTTTATTAGATATTCGATCAACTACAATTTAAAAATCTTACAAATTTTCGCGGGCGAATATTTACTCTATTTAATGTTCAGTTTTATAGGATTAGTTCATGACATTACTTTTGTTGTAGGATTAATTAATGACATGCTTTTTCAAAATAAATGAATAGGTTCTTAGTTTGGTCCGCCATCCTACCCAATGAATCATTAAAATTCGTTTGGAATAGAATCTTATGCAATCACAGGTTCTGTCGTTCCCATCGCTTCGCTATTAATGGTTAGGTCTAAATTCTAGAATCAATGGAGCCTTTAATTACATTTGTTCTTGAGTCAACCTTCTCAGTCTTTATTGACTCTGGGCTCTTGATTTTGTTTCTTTAGTTATTCTTACATAGAATAATTTGAATTAATTAAAACTCAATCAGTATTAATGCTTTATTACATTTATTAAATTAATTGTTGGCCTTACATATTGGAATTCTATATCAGCAATATTTTTTATCTTTCTATCAGCTTTCCATTTATCTTTATACTTTAGTTTCACTATTCATAATCAAATAGATAGTTTGTTCTTTTTTTTTTTACATTTCAGTTGCTACAATGATATGACCAATATATCATATCGCTACTGATTCTTTATATCCGATAGTGCGAAAGGATGAGTTGGTTATTAGTTAATACAATGACTCTGGGCTCCGCTTTTTTTTACTCCAATCCTAAAAAAACCAACGAGTCGCACACTAAGCATAGCAATTATAAAAAAAATAATTAATGTAATTTTTATCCAACCTTATAGGATTCTTATTTTTTTTTATTTAACATACAAAAATAAAAAAAAGAATTAAATAAACTTTATACTTTATATATATATATACCCGATTGATCTAAATATAAATATATAATATTTTTTACTCGTCTACAAATCTCCAAATCTTTATACCTAATGCCCCATAGATAGTTCTAACTGTATAGGAACAGTAATCAATTTTAGCACGAATAGTTTGTAGAGGCACTCTACCTTCCCTGATCCACTCAACACGGGCAATCTCTTTTCCGTCGATACGCCCCGCAATTTGTATTTGAATGCCTTTTGTTCCCGCCTGTTCAGTTAATTCAATAGCTTTTTTCATTGCTTTTCGAAAAGAAACTCTACTTTTTAATTGTCCCGCTAGAAATTCCGCAAGAATAGTAGGGTGCCCATAAGGATTTGAAATTCGTGAAATAGCTATGTTTAATTTTCTGTTCACAGTATTAAGTTCTTTTTGGACATTCATCTGTAATTCTTCGCTTTTTCCAGGTTCTATTAATAACTTAGGAAATCCCATATAAATTATGACTTGAATCAAGTCGGTTTTTTTTTGAATCTCTATACATGCAATTCCCTCACCACTTGAAGATATTTTAATATTTTTTTGTACATAATTTTTGATACAATTTCGTATTTTGTGATCTTCTTGTAACTCCTCGGAATATTTTTTTGATTGTACAAACCAAATAGAACGATGACTTTGGGTTGCACCAAGTCGGAAAACAAGTGGATTTATTTTTTGTCCCATAATCCCCTACTAGTATTACTACACATATCAGGACATCTTAGTATAGTACTTATTTTTTTATTTTTTTTCATACAGTTTTTTTGAACATAAAATGTTGTATTTGATCTTTGGTTAATATTTTTCTATTATATTTGTGTTAAAGAATCCAAAATTTATTCTTTTGTTTGTAAATCTTTAAGTACAATAGTTATATGGCAAGTGGGTCTTTTTATCGGGTAACCCCGTCCCCTGGCTCGGGGTTTTAACTTTTTCATAGTGTTCCCTTCTGTGACTTGAGCTTGACTAATGATTAAACTTGCTTCGTTGAAGCCCATATTGTGGTTTCCATTTGCTGCTGCAGAATAAATTAATTTTAAAATTGGATAACATGCTCGAAACGGCATAAGTTCGAGTATCATAAGTGTTTCCGCATAAGAACGTCCACGAATCTGATTAATTACTCTTCTTGCTTTGTGAGCGGACATAGGGATATATTTTCCTATAGCACGCACTTCTGTATATTGATTATATTGATTGACCCTTTTTGTATTATTTTTGCTATTTTGCATAAGGTTTACTCCTTACTAAACTTTTGTTCTTTTTCATAAGGTTAACTCCTCACTAAACTAAGGAACGATATACTTTTATATAAACTAAAAATTAATGAATTCTTAACGGCGCGATTTATTATCATTTTTTGTGTGTCCCCGGAAATTAATAGTAAATTAATAGTGGTTACAAATTCTCCAAATTTATGACCTACCATACGATCTGTTATATAAAGGGGCGGATGTAGCCAAGTGGATCAAGGCAGTGGATTGTGAATCCACCATGCGCGGGTTCAATTCCCGTCGTTCGCCCGGGACCATGTGATTATTATTTCTTTTTCCGCTTTTATGTTTTATGTTAAGCATATATTGTTTTTTAATAAATGATTGGCGACAAAAGGGCTTTTTTTTAGTGAACGTGCCACAATAAATTACTCTTATTTTTTTTATAAAGACGAAGAAACAAATTATATTTTATTTCCTATTTACTACGGCGACGAAGAATCAAATTATCACTATATTTATTCCTTTTTCTACTT